ATCACGTGAAAGTAGGATACTCCAAATTCGGGGGTCAAAGAGTTTCATAAAACGTTCTTGGTGGAAAAAAATGTGAGTGAAAGATCCCACTGAATCGAATTTGATCCATGAATCTAAGAAATAGTGAGAATTCTTGATCTCTCTCAATATCTCTCTAAATTCGAATATCCAGGATTTGAATTGATGTCGTTTCATTGATTCCTCCTAAAGATTTCATTTCAATTGGAATTTGGTTATTCACGATGTACGATGATTCCTGTTAAGCATCCATGGCTGAATGGTTAAAGCGCCCAACTCATAATTGGCAAATTCGTAGGTTCAATTCCTGCTGGATGCACGCCAATGGGAACATCCAATAAGTCTATTGGAATTGGCTCTGTATCAATGGAATCTCATCATCCATACATAGCGAATTGGTATGGTATATTCATACCATAACATATGAACAGTAAGAACTAGAATTCTTATTGATACTGGAACTCATAGGGAATAAAATGGATTTATGGATGGAATCAAATATGCAGTATTTACAGAAAAGAGTATTCGGTTATTGGGAAACAATCAATATACTTCTAATGTCGAATCAGGATCAACTAGGACAGAAATAAAGCATTGGGTCGAACTCTTCTTTGGTGTCAAGGTAATAGCTATGAATAGTCATCGACTCCCGGGAAAGGGTAGAAGGATGGGACATACAATGCATTACAGACGTATGATCATTACGCTTCAACCGGGTTATTCTATCCCACCTCTTATAGAGAAAAGAACTTAAAGCAAAAGACTTAATAACACGGCAATACATTTATACAAAACTTCTACCCCGAGCACACGCAATGGAGCCGTAGACAGTCAAGTGAAATCCAATCCACGAAATAATTTGATCTATGGACAGCATCGTTGTGGTAAAGGTCGTAATGCCAGAGGGATCATTACCGCAGGGCATAGAGGGGGAGGTCATAAGCGTCTATACCGTAAAATCGACTTTCGACGGAATGAAAAAGAGATATCTGGCAGAATCGTAACCATAGAATATGACCCTAATCGAAATGCATACATTTGTCTCATACACTATGGGGATGGTGAGAAGAGATATATTTTACATCCCAGAGGGGCTATAATTGGAGATACCATTGTTTCTGGTACAGAAGTTCCTATATCAATGGGAAATGCCCTACCTTTGAGTGCGGTTTGAACTATTGATTTACGTAATTGGAAGTAACCAATTAGGTTTACGACGAAACCTAGGAATCGATCACTGATCCAATTGGAGTACCTCTACGGGATAGACCTCAACAGAAAACTGTTGAGTAACGGCAGCAAGTGATTGAGTTCAGTAGTTCCTCATAGAAAATTATTGACTCTAGAGATATGGTAATATGGAGAAGACAAAATTGTTTGAAGCGCGCACAGAACCGGAAGCGCCCCTTGTTTCAAAGAGAGGAGGACGGGTTATTCACATTTCATTTGATGGTCAGAGGCGAATTGAAAGCTAAGCAGTGGTAATTAGAAAGACCCCCCGGGGAAAAAGAGAGATGTCTCCTACGTTACCCGTAATATGTGGAAGTATCGACGTAATTTCATAGAGTCATCCGGTCTGAATGCTACATGAAGAACATAAGCCAGATGACGGAACGGGGAGACCTAGGATGTAGAAGATCATAACATGAGTGATTCGGCAGATTTGGATTTGGATTCCTATATATCCACTCATGTGGTACTTCATCATACGATTCATATAAGATCCATCTGTCTAGATATCATCATATACATCTAGAAAGCCGTATGCTTTGGAAGAAGCTTGTACAGTTTGGGAAGGGGTTTTGATTGATAAAAAAGAAGAATCTACTTCAACCGATATGCCCTTAGGCACGGCCATACATAACATAGAAATCACACTTGGAAAGGGTGGACAATTAGCTAGAGCAGCAGGCGCTGTAGCAAAACTGATTGCAAAAGAGGGTAAATCGGCCACATTAAGATTACCATCTGGGGAGGTCCGTTTGATATCCAAAAACTGCTTAGCAACAGTCGGACAAGTGGGTAATGTTGGGGTGAACCAAAAAAGTTTGGGTAGAGCCGGATCTAAGTGTTGGCTAGGTAAGCGTCCTGTAGTAAGAGGAGTAGTTATGAACCCTGTAGACCATCCCCATGGGGGCGGTGAAGGGAGAGCCCCAATTGGTAGAAAAAAACCCACAACCCCTTGGGGTTATCCTGCGCTTGGAAGAAGAAGTAGGAAAAGGAACAAATATAGTGATAGTTTTATTCTTCGTCGCCGTAAATAGGAACATTGAAAATCGAATTTTTGGAATTGGAAATAATGTGATGGGCGAACGACGGGAATTGAACCCGCGCATGGTGGATTCACAATCCACTGCCTTGATCCACTTGGCTACATCCGCCCCTTCCCTTATCTAGCTAAATCTCTTTTTTCCATTCATCATTATACTTCAGATTAAGATCGAGATATTGGACATAGAATGCCAATTTAAAAAATGGAAAAAAAAGGAGTAATCAGCCGTGACACGTTCACTAAAAAAAAATCCTTTTGTAGCTAATCATTTATCGGGAAGAATTGAAAAACTCAACAGGAGGGAGGAGAAAGAAATCATAGTGACTTGGTCTCGGGCATCTACCATTATACCCACAATGATTGGCCATACAATCGCTATTCATAATGGAAAGGAACATTTACCTATTTATATCACAGATCGTATGGTCGGTCACAAATTGGGAGAATTCGCACCTACTCTCACTTTCGTGAGACACGCGAGAAACGATAATAAATCTCGTCGTTAGTCGTTCTACTAAGTATTCATAAGTATTCATGTGAAAAGCCTTATCTTAATAGTATTTAGACTTAAGAGTCTTTATCTTATAGTAAGAGTATAGGTCTATTTCTTTTTCTAGTATACTAATATACTAAGACTTAGACTTTTCTGACTTATCTTATACTATACTTCACCTAGGCACTTATCATTCATTGGCGGGGGAGAACTTTTATGATAAAGAACGAAAATTCGGATAGA